CATCCATGAAATCGAGGGATGATACGAGGATACCCTGATCGATTGAGGGAGACTGGTACAGGCAACAATTCGGGTGGCTTCGGAATACCTCCGTAAGCCATCTGAAGGGATGAAGAACACTGTTTTAGATACAGTGATGTGAATCAAAATCCCGGCTTCCGTACTAGCCTGACCACCTGTTTTGAGAACAAGTAAGCTCCAATGCATGCTTCCTTAGTCAAACTATCATGAGTTATAAGGATCATACGGTTTAAGTATGACCTTGAAACCCGAAAATCTTCCAATGTCGATCCTAATGCTACAGTTGCTATCGGTTGCTAGCCTCAAAAAAATCTTTGTACTCTCATGGATACGGTCCTGAGGCTTCTGAATGATAGAATTAGAGGGTCCCTTTCGGACGTGCAGATTGAGGTTGGTAGGATATAGGCGTTAGGCTCTTTCGATGGCACTGAAAGGCCTGTTATCGTACTCTTTCGTATATAGTTGTCAAAGACACTGGAGAGAACTAGTCTCTCGGGCTAGGGACTCTCTATCTATATACTATCAACTGGATTTATAGCGAGCTTGTACTATTAGAACAAGGGCATAGTTTTAGGGACACTCACGTCTTTTTTTACAAGTCAAACTTGTCTCTATATTCAAGGGACTCACGATTGTGCAACGAAGTCTCCTATTCGGCTTCACATTGATTCTGGAATAACCTATCATATGCGGCCTCTGCTGCTGTTCACAAGTACAAGATGAGGATCAGCAACAGGTATTACCAGAGTATCATAGCTTCTTTGACAGAGACGACGTTTAACCTTTTCCGCGGTGTGAACCTTGCGGGAAGTGTTGTATACTTTAAGAAGAGAGATCTATTCTACTTCTTTATTCTATCAAACCTGAAAACGAGGCCTCCGGTAAACAAGCTATAAAAGATGAATATCGCTCTCTCTAGCTAACCTGGAAAAAGTCTACCTTTGCGGAACTGGAGCCGAAGCTCCTTCCTTTCTTCCTCCCTTGTTCTATTACCCCAAGGCCTCCTCGGTCTTCTTGGACTTGGTTTCTGTCTGATTTCACCCGCACTGCTAATGTAGGCTTTTTGGGGGTAATGGCATCGGCACACTATTCGTCTAAATAAGTTCTCTTTCGTCTTCCAATAGTTCTGACCCGCAAAGTGAGCCCCGAAAACTGTCAACCTATGACCAACTCAAAATTAGAGTAGCTGATAGAGTAGAAGGTGGGATTCTATATTCTATAGCCTATGCGCCTGCTTCTGATGAGATAGAAGTAGGCTCCCGGTGCGTCTTCCTTCGGTCGGCTTGTCATCGAAGGATGTTAGCCAAATCAGAAGAACTATAGGCTCGAAGGCTCGGGTTGGTCAAGCGAACTGATTCATTTAATTCTTCGCCTAGTCTTAGCACCCGCACAGTAGAGGGGAATAAGCATTCCCTTTCCGACAAAACTAAGCGTCTTGCCGCTGGGTAAAGGCAATAGGAGGAGGTTTGGAACCCCAAAACAAGTCTAGGCTTAAGAACGGTGATGCTAGTTCAGTTGTTGAAGAAAATGTCCCGATGAACCTTGGGAGCATCCCGGGCAAGATCTATGGCTTCAGCTGCGGCTAAGCGAACTACCTATTCTATATATTCTATAGAAGTGAATATGAGAGAAAAAGCTCTTCTTTCACATAGTGGGAGGCTGGCCTTCTCTCTTCCCAATTCTCCCAATGAGACCTCTTTCACTCACTTAGTGGACGACCCAGAGGACTTTAATAAAGCCCCCTTTTGCCTCATCACGATCTCCCGGTGAAGTAGCGGCTCCCTCCTATTACTATTTCTGGGGTGGAGTCGAAGCTATGGCACCAGAAAGTCAAAGAGATTCCGTCCCGAACCACTCGTGTAGTCTTCTTCCTGCCTCCCAGTTAGGCCCTATCTCGCTTTCCAAGTCTCATTTGGATGAGGCGCCGGCGCTACTAAATGCAACTCTCATTTCAACATTCTTCTCTACAACTCTCATTTCAACATTCTTCTCTATTGGCCCTTCCTTCTCTATCTGCCTAGAGAACCTCTCTTTCCCTACAAGGCACTAGAAGGTCGACCCCACTTTCCACACTATGTTGACTTTACTCCTGAGCCCAGTCATTCCCCGCCACTCTTTCACACAGCATTGAGGGCTTTTTCATAAGAAGCAGCACTCTATTGTCCACTTCGATAGCTTTCAAGAGTCTCTTTCATACATCGTTCCGGGGTCTCCCCTCTTTCTGGCGGGCCTTCTTTCTTCTGCTTCCTTGTGCTTCTGAGATCGCTAGCAATTTTCCATTGACTGATTCACCAAGCATTGGAGCAAGCGAGGAAGACCGCTTTTTCCATCATCCAAGTCCATCTCCGGCCCCCTTCTTCCTAAAGCCCCGCTCCAGCCTGCTCCTTTATCTGTCTTCTAGTCGGCTCCCCATTCATCTTCTGGCTCCCACGGATAGGTGCCTTTCGGGAACGTCTCTCTCCGCTACTCCCTTTTTGAATGAATAAGGGGTAGGGCCTTCTTCACTTAGTCATCTCTGCCTACGACTTTTTTTCTTTCTTGACCCCGCTCGCCTAGCTGGCCCTATCTTGCACGTTCCACTAACCGCTATCACAATAGGAGAATTCTGACTCTCACTTGACAAAGAGTCAGATCGTCTATATAGACCTCAAGCTAAAAAAGACAAGCAAGAAAGCAATACGCGCCTAGTAAGGCTCGGAAAAGATAAAGTCCGAAATCATTGTGTTCTCAAGGCCGAAGGCCAAGTCAAAGACAGAGACCGTGCCCCTCGGGCACCTCTGAAGAGGGTGCCGCCCTTCCACTAAGCCTTCCTACATATATTCAAATCAGTACAAAGGCAAGTATATATTCTATTTTGAGGGAAAAAGATAAGGAAAAGATGGACTATGCCACATGGCCGCTACAAAGAAAGGAAAAGTCTTATGCGAGTGATACCAATCGGACACACTTGGAAAAAAGGAATCATCAGCTACTAATACAGCTGAATCAAAGGAAAAGAAGTGAAAAAGCGGAAAGAAGTCAATGTGAGAAAGCAAAAAAGGTAACGAGGCGACCGGAGGAGGGAGAAAGGATAAAAGGGGTGGCAAGCAACTCGAAGGGATGCTGCGCCACCTAGGTACGCGTCTGGATCTGCCTCGGGCGTCGTCTTTGTTTCTATAGGATCTGCTACTCCAACCGTATCTACTTGTGGTGTACCTGGGTTGGTTTGGCCTCTTCCATAATCCTTGCCGCTGATGGTTATGGGTAAATCACAGTAAAGCAGAAAGGAAAGCCTCCCGGAGAAAGTTTTCGTCGCCGTTAAATCCGAGAGATAAGTCTCTAAAGCCGCTATGGTCTGGGCTCTCACTCACGTCGTCCGCCCCCATTACGCTGCTCGCCCTATTAGCCGCCGGAACCCATGATAATTCATTAATTTCAGCCAGTCCCGGGTTATATATTGTACGGCGAAACTCGCTAATAGATATCTGTTTTCTCAGGAACCAGACCTGCATGCACGAAGAAGAACATCTCTCTCTGGTCATATTCTTGTGGAACTTCTGTCGTCCCGTTCATTGTGGTTCCTCGGCCCTGCTAGCCATTTGCTTGCTCGAATTGTACACATTCAAAGAGGGGGCAAGCTAAACAAGCAAGCAAGCCATCCAAGTTTATTTTATAGAGTCGGAGGTTAGAAAGAACTTGGGGTTCCCCTGTGACTAACTTAGCGCACTTCCGGTGGTAGCCATTGGGCTAAGTCTCTATAAAGAGCCACTCACATATTTATTTATTTATAGTTCGGTGTGAGATCAGCTAAATTAAGCTACGCTCATCATTTATGATCCACGGCTCACTCAATTAGAGCACTAACTACTTCAAAGGAATTCGCTCCAAAGACCCTTTTAATCGCTCCGCTGGTGCGGTCTGGTCGATAGGTTGTCCAGTCATCTCGGTGAGGAATTTCGCTATGCCCCCCGCTGACCTTTCACTGTGAGTACTGCTGCAGTAAAGCCAACGGGAAGATCAGTCCCAGGGCTCAATCTAGGCTGCCAGCCAAGATGAAGATGGATTGAAGGGGTTGTCAGGGAGCTTCATAGGGAATTGTAGGATCCATAGCTGGAAAGACTGCAGGAAAAAAGGGGAACATAGTCGCTAGGAAATCAGATTCCATAGTCAAGGCTGAGACAGACCCTATGTTTACTTCGCGATAGTCTTAGCTCGACATTGTCAAGCCATACTATCTACCAAAATTTCTTTTTTTCGGACATTCTATCCTATATATCGGAGATATAAGGTTTGAACTTCCACTTATGGTAATCGAACTTGGTAATCAAACTCTTTCCCGGCAAGAAGATAAAAGATTTCCTTCGGGCAAGTTCCACTATAGTTGGGAAAGGAACGGACCACAAGCTTCGCGCTCTGCCTTTCTTGTATTTGGACTCTTTCGCGCTATATGCTGCTCTCTCTGCGCGCTTAGCTTTCTTTGCTCTTTGCTATCGTGCTATTGCCGGCTTCCTTCTCTTTAAGACTAAGACCAAGGGCTCTTACAGAGTGAACACGTCTTATTTCATTTTTAGAAATATGATCTTTTTCATTCCCCAAGGGGAAAAGGTCTCTTCTTCTGCTTCAGTTGATCCTGAAGCAGATCTTTTTTCGACTTCCTTCCTGTCTGGGATTTGAAAAAGCAAAGTCCTTACTTTGACTTACCCGAATCAAGTCAAGGCGATGAAGCAGGCTCAAGGCCCATTTTCTTATAAGAGTTCTCTCTCTCTCCGGGAATCATAGCCTAGTATCGTACCCCAGAAAGGGAATCCACTTCTGACCTGACCTTCTGACGAGAATCCTTCTAACTCAAGTCAAGAATGTGTAAACCGAGGCCATTGAATCTGCTGCAGATGTCATCATAGAAGAAGAAGCTGTTCTTCTTTTTTCTGCATCAGCTACTAATCACACGTTTGGAATCGATCTAGCTGCTTAGCTTATCTTATGTGGTTTGGGCATACGGATTCGACTAGCATTCACGTGGGTAGCATTTGAATGCGGAATCACCCGAAAGCACGGGATTCTACTTGACTTTCTTTCCGATGGTCCTATCTTATTAGAAATAAGTAAATAGTGGATCTTCGACTAGCATTTCGTGGAAATCATAGTTGGTAGTGGCTTTTTTGCTTTGACCAGGCCAAAGGCGAAAAAGAGAGAAAAAAGGCAATTCCTTCTCTTCTGTTGTCACAAGAAGGGACTAGGTTCCTAGCCAAGCCAGGGAATCTACGACCGATTGTCAAAAAATATCCCACTACGGGGTAAGAAGCAAGGAAGGAGTGCCACTTTAAATTCAAAAATTCTTTTTTAGTTCAATCACCCGCCGAAGCGAATCCTTCGAAATAGCCAAGCCAGTAAGTAGAGGGGCAAGGTGACCACAGGGAAAGGCATTACCAGAAGGAAAGTAGTCCAACTCAATGTCTTACGCATCAGTGGCATTTGAGTGAAAGCAGTAAGTCAGTGGCCAAGAATCATCGATTTTGGGGTTACCAGCTCATGGGAATTTCTTTAAGTAAGAACGATCCCCAGTGTCATCCTCTTCGTCTTCTCTTTAGGAAAGCAAGTCCCATCGAGTGGAGTCAAGGCATGCCTTAAGGTAGCGACTGACTTTCAGGTGAGATGGTTCAATAGTAGATTAGATAAAGGCTCTTGCTACTTCCCACGAGGGGAGGAAAGTCAATAGCGTAGATAAGGAAGTGGCTATTCTTGTTTGTTCATGACTCCGCTGCGCTCCTATTTCATGGAATAAGTTTTCTCTTACAGACAAAAGAAATGGATTTCTTCCGGCTAGCTCGAAGGGAAGGAAAGAGCGCTATAAGAGAAAGAGTGCCTCGAGAATAGGCTTTTGGGATTTTTACTGAAAGCAGAGGAAGCATTCGATGCATCATATAAAAAAAAAAGTGCAGCTGCCAGAGCCCCGTATTTACCAGCGGGGGTCCCGAGATATTCTATGATCAAAGGCTTTGTGGTTGTCACGAACTGGATTCGAACCAGCACCTCTGGGAGCAAAAGACAGGCCCAGCAAACTACCATTCATTCTATTCTGATCGCGACTTTGTTTACCCGGTTCCCCTCGCGGCTAAAGGGTACATCCGGGGCCGGTCGCATGGACTTACCTTGCTTGTAGACCAGCTGCAGTCTTGGTTTGATGCTACCAAGACGATTTCTTTATGCCCATCAAAGGACCTCGAGATGCTCTAAAAACGAGACAATAAATTGAAATTATATACGGAACGAGGGCGACCCGTGGAAATACATCGGTTTCTTACTCGTGCAAAGGAACTATTTCTTGGCAACTTGGACAACTTCTCACGATGTTTGTCCCGCATATCACTAGATCGATCGGTATCTTTACAAATTTATAAAGCTTTCGTCTCAATTCATACTTAGCCGCGAGCAATCTACGTTTGTGATCTCGTATATTTTGCTTCTCCGACATCTTACTGACTTTCCCCCTCATCTTTTTGAAAAAAGCCGCTCCACGGTGGTAAAGTCTCATCTTGTGTGTTGGCCGAAGTTACAATAGTGACATTGAACCCTAGAATATGTTCGAAGATCTCGAAATGATCTTCCAGTTCCGGGGAGAATTCGCAAAACTCCATTTCCATCAAGAATTGAATGGACTTTTCCCGTATTTCGACCGGAAAATCTAACAGAGACATTACTGCGGAGATTCTTACCAAAAAATGAGACATTCCATGACCTCGGAGAGTGCTTTGCCGTGCTAGGTCACTGACATATCCTTTTTTGTCTTTATTTGACCCCAAGAATGGATTGGATCGAAACGACTTTCCTGTCGAAGCCCTTTGTGTCTGTATTAATTTCTGACCGCACGGAATCTCCATAGCCAATTTTCCATTTTTTATTATGAAATCAGAAGGTGCTGCCTTTGGTACTACTCTTATTTTACACGATCCAGGAACTTCCATAACGTTGGCGTGATTCGGTTTGAGCAACGGATCCTGACGTGATACATCTTCGTAATGAAAATTGAGTGTAAACATTCTTTTTTTTTTTTTTTTTTTTCATTCCCTCCATACAGAAAGAGAGGCCTTCCTGTACGAGTAGTGAAGAACTAAACGAGAACTTTTGTTGGTTGTTGACCAACGGAAAGCATGGGAAAAGACCAAACACTGAACACCAACCCAATCAGCTCAAAAGTTTAGTTGCAAGTGGGATCAAGAAAGTAGAATAAGCTACGAACGAGAGAACGAAAGCTAGTCGGAACGGAAGGATAGTAGAGGAGATGTGGATCCGCTTTCGTTGGAGAGCCTATCTCTTACACGCGGTAGTGGATGAGAAGTGGATCCATCCAGTTCAGTCGGATAGCCTAACTAAGATAGCCTATTATGGTTTTGGGGTGAAAGAGGCGATAGAGGGGAAGGGGATAGCCAGTTGTATCGGGCAGAACCTCTCTCACCTACGCTATTCTCAAACGGGAGATCGGGATCGGGGGGGAGCGATGAAGAGGGAAGTGACTTAGTCTCGATGAGAGCCCAGGCGAGTCTCGTGTGTGATAGTCTTATAGGATATAGTTCCCTTCCTGGTCTGGGTTAGGGTTCCAAACCTGCCCTATCCCTTAAAGCCCCAGAGCTCTAGGTCTACTTCTATCTAGATACATACAGCTTGCCTTACCACCATTTCAGAGTCAAGCCCCCTTTTCTGATAGAGGGGAGTGAGAAAGAAATGGATTTTCGGATCGCCTAATTCAATAGCTCAAAAATAGGTGGAGTTCGTCCTTTAAAGCATAGTTCAGTGTTGCAACAGGTGGGTTGTTCAGCGAACGGGAAGCAAAGTCTCCATATCAACATTGAAGGCTTCGCAGCTATCCAGAAGACATCCTTACTCTATAGGGGTGCTAGCGCTTGACTAATATAATAGAAAGTCAGGCTCTTCTTCTGTTCTACGAATCTAACTAATCTATACTACTACTAACTATAGTCAGACTAGGTCTTCTAGAGTGAACTAGCATAGTATAGTTTATATATTTTGTGCTACTAGAACCATAAGCCGCACTATACTATACTTGACTGAACCTCCTTACGCCGGTGCAAATAAGGCAATAAGAGAGGACTGACGCGTCAGCTTCGAGGGCGCCTTTTCCTTAAGCATTTATTTCTCCATCTAAGGTCAGGGAGGAACCTGAGGGAAAAACCGCTTTCTTACCGGAAGAAAGAGGGAGCCGCCCGTCCCGGGAAACGAAGTACGCTTTGGTGAGCGAGAAGCAGCCAGGTATAGGGGAAGGGGCGGTGGGCTTAGTAAAGATAGTATATAGTTCCACTTGGTGAATAGTGCCTCGGCTCGGTTGAGTCATTTTTTTCGCTCGGCTCGCTGCGGACTTGTTCTAGTAGAAAGAAATTTTTATCTGGGAAAAAGACATAAGATTTGTTCGCTAGAGCTCATCACTGAAGAATGGTGGCTTTACTTTTTGGAATTATAGAATAACTTCTTCGCGTGAGCGGCGTACGTACAAGGCTGTTCGGACTCCCCCCCTCTTGTATCAGGTGCGTTGCCATCGTCTCTTTCCCCTTTGCCAGGTTACGCGGCATGGATTCGCCGATTGACGAATCGGATCTTGGCTCGCTGTCCCACCGACGAACCAGTCTAGAAGTCGAAAGGGAAGGCAATAGAAAGGGGTCTCCCTCTCTTTGTCTTCTTCTCGCCGCTTTTCTCGTCCATCCTGCCCTGCGCCGCTTACAGATTCAGTTGCAGGTATCTAAGCATCCATTAGTTAAGGGGGTTGGGGCGCGAAGCGCAAACCGCTCTTCGATCTCCCGGTGAGTTGGACGGGAAGAGACATAGGGGGTTATCTATGAAGCATTTGAATTGCCCCTTTCTTTTGGAATAGTTGAAAGTCCTCTTCTTAGGGGATTTTCTTTTTTCTTATCAACATAGAGTTGGAACTTAGCCGATGGACGAGTGGACCAGTGTGAAGCTTTAGTTTCGTTGCCGGCCAGAGCTCCTAGCCGACGACCGGCTACCCCTTTCGAGCTCAGCTGACCCCTTCTTGATTCCGTTTTTTCCCTATTTGAGATAGATGAATCAATGGAACTTTGATCCCCGGTTCCTGCTTGGTCTAATGTCTGGGTGCGTATGGCGGTACACTGAGAGCACCTTTCAAGTCGGCTGAAAAAGAAAGAAAAAAGGCTTTCGTCGTCTTTTTCCCGCTTTCACCTTCGATTGCGAAGGGCTTTTTTTCCGGTTTTCCATTCCTCTCCGGCGAGGTTTGAACTTCGCGTGGTGGGAAGGCCTTCACGATTCGCATCTTCCCGTCCAGCAAAGAAAGTGAAGGGGAGCGGACAGCGAGTTGGAGGACGCTGCAGAACCGCGTGATTGATCCATCTGCGCTATTCCCTAATTGAAGAAAGTTGTAAAGCCTTCAGAGCCTCAGTCCCTTTTTTTTTTTTAAGAAAATGAAAGCTGACTAGCAATCGCTCGTTTTTCTTATTAGCATGGGATTGGATGTTAATAATGAAATAAAAACATATATATATATTAGAAGAGAAGGCAATCCCCGTGGAATTCCTATCGATTTCCGATGGATAACAATCCATCTTTCTCGCTTTCGCTCTTTCTCCCAATCAGTCGCGAGGGTTCCGGGCATGAGAACGCAAGTGCCGGAATCAAACAAAAGGTCCGAACGTCCGAGGACGAAAGAGAAAATGCTCCGCGGGGAAGTCGTTTCCATCTAGGATAGCGTATTCGTGCCGGTTAGACGTCGGCCATGAAATCCATCACTATACCGAGCAAATCATGGGCATTCACATCTCGGTCAAAGGGAACTGTGCGCGATTCTCTCGTGAATCGCCTTCAGCAAGGTATGGCATTCAGGGTCTTAACCCAGGGATAAATCTTTCTTCATAGATACAAGACATTCGTTGCTGATCTAAAAAAGATCTTCTCCCGTGGGCGTTAGCGGACGTTTTTCATTTTTAACTCGGTCCTTACTTCCCAAAGCAAAGGTTTTTTTTAGGTTTACTTTGGAAAGGCGCTAAACAGGCCTATAGGTTCGCCTTTCTATTTATAATAGAAGAAGTCTAATATAATTAGTATAGAAGTATATATAATTAGCCAAATCGTCTGAAGCATGAACAGAATCGCCTTTGTTCCGAAGGCCTAGCGAGTTAAGCGAGTTCCTTTTTTCTTTTTTCAAAGGCAGTCCTTTTCTTTCCCCGGACCGATGACTCGCTTGTTCAGTACTGCTAACTATTATTGGAGGATTCCGTCCCCTCGGGACTACCAGTAGCTTCGGTTGTTGAATCTCGTGCAAGTTAGGTTGTGGTTGTATTGGCTGCAAGCGGAACGTAGGCGCTTTAGGTGTGTGTCGGCCATGCACTCTCGCGTCGTGTAATGTCGTATGTATGATAGAGGTGGTGTGGTGATTGACCTCAATGCTAATGGTTATCCCCAAGGTTCAACGAATGAATGAAGCTATGCTATGATCGTACCCGGATAGAGATGATAGTCTTCCTCTGATGTCTCCAAGCCGGCCATAATAGAATCGATAGGCGAAGCAGCCAATAGCAGTCTGTTCTCGCCTATCGATAGATAGCAGGTTGCTTCCAAGCTCAAACCATTTGAAACGGAATTGCTACTTTTTTCTTGTTATTGATAGAGTGGTATTCTCCGCCCCTGTCAAATAAAGTAGAGGTAGAGTCTTTCTCCAATGAGAATAAAGAAAGTTTTTGGGCAAGACAAGAAAGGAACTCGCCCTTTGACACCAAGGGATAAGAGCGGATTGCTGGCGATGACTTGGTGAAGGGAATCTATGAGAGAAGGTTCTCGACGAACCGGGTTCCGACCGAATAGAGCGCGGAGCCAACGAGTTCAGTCGAACAACGTAACGAGTCTAAGGGCGCTTGAAAGGAATGGACGGGCGAAGGAAAATGAAATATGAAATAAAAATATGCTTTGGGAGTGTGAGATAGGCGGACGGGGAGTACGCAGCCGAACAACCGCAGGGGCTTCCAGCAGTGATAGCTGAACTAACCAGATGGGCCGCCCAAAACCTGGAGCTGACATTGAAATCGGAAATCAACGTCGGACCCCGGCTATCCGAAGAAGGCAGACTGAAGCGGAGGAGCAGAAAATGCAACACAACAAGGGGCGAACCAAAGGCTTGCGCGAAGGAAGAAGCGAATCAATCAGAATGGAGACAGGGAGGAGAGGTAAAAGATAGATTTTCGAGCCTGAACATATAAGCAACCTTCTATCTGGCCTCTGTACCAGTAGTGGAGTGGCTTGCTATTTTCAATCAGAAAAGGAAGATTGAGCAATGCAAAGGAGAAAGAAGTTGTCCCCGGGAACCCTAGCCGCATATGTCGAAAAAGAGGGAAGGAAGAACAACCGTTTTACTTTGGCACATGAGGTGGCGGGTTTGGCTAGGTAACATAATGGAAATGTATCGGACTGCAAATCCTGGAATGACGGTTCGACCCCGTCCTTGGCCTCGAGGAGTGGTGAGCAGCACGGAACTTGAATCAATCTGCATATAATATAGGGGGCTAGAAATCCACAGACAACATTCTGGAACTTCCAAACCAAAGAAATGCAACAGGAAATTAAAGGTTACGCTTCAATAGAATGAATTCGGTAGTATTCTACCCTATGGTAGATCGAAGGTCCTGTGCCACTTGAACTCAAATCTATCTTACCTTCAATCCATCATTGTCCAGCCAAGCCAGCCCATAACAAAATGTTAGACCGGCTGACACAACCGAATTGGTTGAGGAAAAGGAAAGCCCAGCGACCAAGCACTCCCGCCCCCAAAAGCGGAGACCGAAGAACCGCCAGGTTGTCGAGGACACGTCTGAAGAGGAGGCCGGCGGCCTCTAAGTTTACCACCCTACCCACTAATGGACTATGAGGGGGGAAGGTGAACGGGAACCGACCGAAAACCCGAACCGCTTGACCCCTTCATACTCGATTCATTAGGGTTGGGGATGGATGGAACCAATCAGAAGTGCAAATCGCGCAAGCGAAGCCGGGAAACGGACCGCAGCGCAACGACTAGGACTCGTGTCGGAGGACTTTTGAGCGTGAGCTACCACTCATGCAGCGACAAGGACCCGCAACTCTCGAAGGGGCCACCAACCACCCGAATCACTGTAGCAAACCCTCCCTTTACTTTACTTTACTCAATGGATAGCGCTTATTCTCTTTCAATCAACAAAATGAGAAATGGGGGAGAAAGAAAAGAAAGAGGTCTTTATTGAAGAGGCTTTGCACCCGGAATAGGACTAATGCAGATCCAGAAGAATGGGTCTGGGCTTTCGAAAAGATGAATATGCAAAGGGTAAGGTAAAGAGAAAGTCTTTTGAACAACCAACCGGATTCTAGCTCGCCCACTTAGAGCAGATGGAGATTCTCGGGCGGGGAAAAGCGGCACTCGACATCTATTAAACAAGACCAAGAACAAAGCCATACCATGCCCTCGGGAGAAACTAGTGATGATTGCCATGAATGCA